ATATCTTTCGTGACATAGAAATAGAAAAAATATATATATATGGAAATAAACTGCGTCCAATAGGATTTGAACCTATACCAAAGGTTTAGAAGACCTCTGTCCTATCCATTAGACAATGGACGCTTTTCACTCCAATTTTCATATTTCTTGTTCGGAAAAATAGTTGAAAGAATTCCAAGAATTTAGTATTCAAGTCAATGATGCATTACATTAATTCGATTCATTCAATTTTTTTATTTAATATTTTAATAATATTAATATTTCATTTTTAGAATATTAAAGATTATAACGATAAAGTAAAAGCGGGTAGCGGGAATCGAACCCGCATCGTTAGCTTGGAAGGCTAGGGGTTATAGTCGACGTTGATTCATCATTTTTAACGTCTCTAATTCAAAACTGAACGTGAAACTTTGGTTTCATTCAGCTCCTTTATGGAAGATGGATAAATTCCCAGATTCAGACATGAACGAAATAAAAAAATCCGACCCATAACGTCTATGTCAGCTTTTATGTTTAAATCTATTCAGAACAACCCGCTTTCTAGACGATCCCTATAGAAAGGAGGGGGTTTATATTCTAACAATCTTTCTAGTTACTTCGTTCTCTACTTCTATTTGAAAGAATCCTTAGGAAAAGTATTTTGTTTCCACCGAGCTAAAACAATTTATCGATGTCTTTAGTAAACCAAAGACATTGTTTAATAGCTGTTTTGCTTCAATTCCCCCTATAGAAATGAAAAATTGAAGATTTAGTTACGATTAGAAATACACTTTTTATCTTTATCCATGGGTCCTTTACTCATACTCATTCAATTGGAAGTATTTATCCAATAAAAAAAAATTATGTTTCGTAATCTCATAATCCAACTTTTCAATTTAAAATTGATTCTTGGATACAAATCACGAGAATGTATATTCTTCCTCGAATTTTTCATTGAGAGGTAAAGGATTCAATCCTTTTAAGAACTAAAGTTTTTGTTCGGAATGAATATTAATCAAACCGAAAGACCCTTTAACTATATAAGGGGTTATAGAACGAATCACACTTTTACCACTAAACTATACCCGCTACAATCCGATTATTGTATATAAATGGACCTTTTGTCGACCCTAATCAAAACTAAAACAAAAGATCAGAAAAGAATCATGAAAACTAGAGCGTTTACCTTTTGTATCAGAGGACCTAATGAGATTAGGAAAAGGGGATTCATTTCACTTTAATAACAAAATAACTAAATAACAAGTGCTTTTTTGCCCGAGGTTTTGTCTCGAACTTAAGCCATAACACAAAAATGGGTTGTGGCAAGAAACGAGAGTTCCCTTTTTCTTATTTAAACCGGAATAAAAGGACTAACTAAGAAAGAAATGGCACTTTGATTCGATACCATTTGATTATATATCATAAAAATGGAAAAGGTTCTTTTTGTTTATCGCAATAACAAGCAATTTTTTTTTCTTTATTTATTTTTTTCAAATTTAAGAAATCTTTTGATTTATGATTTGTTGGAACAAAAGGGCGGGCCCGGCTAAGTACTGACCGGGCCGGGCCGTGGAACTAAAAAGCCCCTTCGGACGAAATCACGAAATCAAAAAATAAGAGTATATACTATGACGGGCGTTTTCAAGCCTTATTTTTTATAATGTAACATAGTATTATCCTTTTTCAATTGAGAGGAGAGATGGCTGAGTGGACTAAAGCGTCGGATTGCTAATCCGTTGTACGAGTTTTTTGTACCGAGGGTTCGAATCCCTCTCTTTCCGTTTTCATTGATGACTTGGCATTTTCTTTCGAATTTATCGCGAGCTCTTTTTTATTATATTATTTTGATTATTATTATATAGTTAAAAATTATATAGTTAAAGAAGTGGAATAGATAAAATCTTACTAATAACAGTTTAAAATCAAGCAAAGAAAACCTTATTTTTTATTCTTCACGTCCAGGATTACGTCCTGGATCATTAGACAGGAATCCGAAGATAAAGAGAGAAACAAAGAATATCACTACCGTGTAAACAAATAGTTTGAGAGTAAGCATTACACAATCTCCAAGATTTTTTTTTAGGAAAAAAGAGAATAGATTCTCCACTTTTATACCACATACCCTACCCTTTTTTATTTTGACACCAAGAAATAAAGTGGGGTGATCCGGATTTGTCGCGGTTGTACAAGAATTTCAATATTTGAATTGAGAGTGTAAGACGTATCTGATCTTATCAATTCCACGAATTTTTTTCGAATAAATCATGAATTTGTCTGGGACTTTATTAAAAATATCATCGAAAACTTACAGCAGCTTGCCAAACAAAGGCTAAGAGAAAAAAGAACAGGGGTATTACTGGCATAACATCTACAATTGGATTCAAAAAAGCGTAGGCTTCGGGCAATTTGGCGACGAAAAAACTACTGGAATAAAGAGCAGAATTAAGGTAGATACAGATCAAACTTAAAATATTAAGCATAACAAACATTTTGTTTTTGGGGATAATTGTATTTATTTTGATTGAGTTATTAATAAATTGAATCGAGTTTTTTATTATTATATTTTATTATTATAAATAGGGTATTATTGATAGACGAAAAAAAAATGAATAAAAATAAATAAGATAGACCAAAAAACTTTCTTTGATTTGAACTCACCCAATCAAAAATCCTTCTATATCTCAAATCAAAAGAGAATAGAATAAATCATACTTTCGTACAATATCTTAATTGAATTATATGTAATGATCAATAAATTCAGTTTAATTCTATGTCTACATGTATAGTCTACATGTATAAAAATTCTAGTAATCCATTTTCGAAATAATAGATATTTAGACTGGAGTTGACGAATAACCCGTACCAATATTAGTGTTTATTAGTGTCGAATAGAAATAAATGGGGCGTGGCCAAGTGGTAAGGCAACGGGTTTTGGTCCCGCTACTCGGAGGTTCGAATCCTTCCGTCCCAGAGCATACCCCGTCTATATATATTATTATATAATGTGATCATTATATTAACATTCTATTAATATAATATATTTCTAATTTTTTTTTGATATATATAAAATATATCATAATAAAATAGATATAAAAGATTGCCTTTTCGAACAGCCTTCTGTATTAAGAGTAGAATATTGGTATAGAATGTGATTATTATTTTTTTTTTTCATAATCCGCGGAATCATATCTTTTTCACAAATTTAATTGAGTTCAAATAACACGCAAACGATTTTACAGTATAAATCAGTATAAATATGAAAAAATAACAACATAAAATTTCTCCCTTACATCAGTGTTTTTTTATCTATCTTTTTTTAATCACAGATGGTTTAATCCAATATGAATTTCTCTCTCTCTTACTGATGATAAAAAACGAAAGGTCCTTGCTGTAAAACTTTATGTTATGCAAAATGCAAATAATTATATCGGATAGGAGATTTTTCAATCAATTCAATCTTTGTAACGAACTCCTATGAGTTCTTGGTACTTGAAGAAGTGTGAAATTGTTGAATTTATGCTACCACTATTATGTTACTTGAAGATACAGATTCAAAATAACTTGTTTCTTCGTATTATATTTATTTATTCGTGTTATATTAGTTAGAATTTAGTTAACTAATTTGATTTTTACAATAATCGAAAAATATTCTCAAATTTAGAATAATATAAATAAGAAAATAGAAATAATAAAAAAAAAAAAAAAATTATTTTTATAGAATTTCCAATATTAAATTCTATTAATCTCTATCCGAACTAATGATTATTCATGATTCCATAATTGAATCAATTACATATGGGTTCCAAACTGAAGGAATGTTATGGTAAAACTTCGTTTAAAACGATGTGGTAGAAAGCAACGTGCGACTTGAAGGACATGATCCGCTGTGGAGTCTTACATCCACCATTTTTTTATATATTATATAGGAATGAAAGTGCTCTTGGCTCGACATCATTTGTTCTGTTCCGCTGTAACTCTCTTTTTTTGGGGGGTATGATATAATATAATATAGTATAGGATGGAGCTCGAGTAGAAAGTATTGATTTATTTTTCAGGGGCAAGAATCTAGGGTTAGTATCAATCAATAAATTGGAACAGCTTCGTAAGTATATTTTCGATACATAAACTTAAAGGGTCCTATTCGAGAAACTTTCCAATTCAAAAGGAAAGTTTGTTGAAATTGGTAAAACTCTTTCGATCAAATCAAAAGGAAAGTGTATTACGCAGGAATCAAACATTCGTATGATTCTTTGACAGAAAGAAATCACAAAAAATGGTATGTTGCTGCCGTTTTGAAAGGATTTAAAGATCACCGAAGTAATGTCTAAACCCAATGATTCAAGGCAAAGATCCTGGAACAAGGAAATACCATTTTCAATTGTCTTAACAACTAGATCAGAAAAGAATCAAAATGGATTCTAAAGAAGACAGACAATTAAAGGGTTAGAGACCGCTCAATAGATGAAATATCTAAAAGGTTTCTCTTTTGAGTTATTTCAGAGTTATCCAACTTGAGTTATGAGGGTGCAAATACGACTAATTTTCTTTTTTGTTGGGTAAGAATAAGAAAAAAGTACTAAAATCAATAGTCTAATTAATTTGATGATTTTATGGATATATATTTGATATTGTAATTCTATACATAGACATAATTTCTAATTTTCTCGAGCCGTACGAGGGGAAAACTTCTTATACGTTTCTAGGGGGGGTATTCTTCATCTATCCCAATGAGCCATTTATCGAATCGTTGCAATTGATGTTCGATCCCGACGAGAGGGAAGAGATCTTCGTAAAGTGGGTTTTTATGATCCGATAAAGAATCAAATCTATTTAAATGTTCCTGCTATTCTATACTTCCTTGAAAAAGGCGCTCAACCTACAGGAACTGTTCATGATATTTCAAAAAAGGCGGGGGTTTTTACGGAACTTCGCCTTAATCAACAAACAAAATTCAATTAATAAAATAAATATAGAAAAAAAGATCAAGTGAATAAATAAGAAATGACGTAGAAGTAATGGGGTCTATAGACATAAAAATTTGACATTACCCCCGTTTGGAACTCTATGAACAAAAAAAAACAAAGGACTAAATCTGCTTATTTTAGTTATTGAATAAACCTCATTTTTTTTTCTACTTCTCCTCCGTCTTCCTTAATTTAGTCTTCCACCTATATTATATAGTGCCAATCCAACACAAGTCCTTCGTTTTTTTTTATATTTCAATTTTAATAATTTGAATTTGATTCATTTTAATTGATTGAAATCGGAATTGTTAGTTCGATTTAGAATTTGTTTTCTCTTTTGTATACGTATGCTTTTCTCAATATTCATATTGACAACAGTGTATCAAATAAATATAATCCGATCGTGGATAAATGGATCTATTTATCCCTGTTCCATAGATTTTATTTCATTCAAATAATAGGCTCTTATATTTTCTGTCATACAAGAAGTCTTTTTTGATTAAGATTTTAATCAATTAAACTCGATATATACTAATTAATGGATAATATAAGAGAAGAGAGACAAGAGGCGGTCTATAAATATTTGAAAATCTTTGATTTTATCCTTATTTTATCTTTTATTTGAGAATTTTTTGTATTTTCGTCGGATTTGTTCATTTTTATTATGTTCAGTTAGAGTTTTTTTTTTCATTTTTTTTTTTTTTTTTATGGTTTGATTGTGTTGTACCATTCAATTTCGTTATTTATTGGGATTCTGATTGTATCTACACATTCTAATTTGTTTATTTGGGTTGCTAACTCAACGGTAGAGTACTCGGCTTTTAAGTGCGGCTAGCATCTTTTACACATTTGTATGAAGCAACAGATTCGTCCATACCATCGGTAGAGTTTGTAAGACCACGACTGATCCTGAAAGGAATGAATGGAAAAAGCAGCATGTCGTAGGATAATTCTGAGAATATTTCATTCTTACTGAATAGGTCCAAAATCTTATTTCAATTGTTTAAATTCAATTAAAAAAAAAAGAATTTTTTTGGGGGGTCGAATGAATAAATGGGTAGAGCCTTACTAGAGGTTCCAATTCTAGGGAAATAAAAAGTAACGAGCTTCTGTTCTTCATTTTTGAATGATTACCCCATCTAATTAGACGTTAAAAATATATTAGTGCTTGATGCGGGAAAAGCTTTTCCGATGAGTGGATTAGAAATTTCTTATGAGTCCTAACTATTAGCTATTCCCCTTTATGGGGTAGAGATAAATGTGTAGAAGAAGGCAGTATATTGATAAAGATATTTTTTTTTTCAAAATCAAAAGAGCGATTGGATTGATAAAATAAAGGGCTTCTAACTATCTTGTTATCCTATAAATGAACATAAATCTATTATATGGAAAGGGAGGGTCTGGAGAGTCCGTTGATGAGTTTGACTTGTTTCCGAGGTATCTAATTTTTTCTTACTATAATAACTATAATATAAATACCTTGTTTTGACTGTATCGTACTATGTATCATTTGATAACCCAATAAATCACCTATTTCTTTTCTGATTCAAATTGAATTTTAAATGGAAGAATTTCAAGGATATTTAGAATTATATAGATCTCAGCAACATGACTTCCTATACCCACTTATCTTTCGGGAGTATATTTATGCACTTGCTCATGATCGTGGTTTAAATAGATCCGTTTTGTTGGATAATGTAGGTTATGACAAGAAATCTAGTTTACTAATTATAAAACGTTTAATTAGTCGAATGTATCAACAGAATCATTTTATTATTTCCGTTAATGATTCGAATCAAAATAAATTTTTTGGGTACAACAAAAATTTGTATTCTCAAATGATATCGGAGGGATTTGCAGTCATTGTGGAAATTCCGTTTTCCCTACGATTAGTATCTTCCTTAGAGGAGACAGAAACCGTAAAATCTTATAATTTACGATCAATTCATTCAATATTTCCTTTTTTCGAGGACAAATTTCCACATTTAAATTATGCATCAGATGTACTAATACCCTACCCCATTCATCTGGAAATCTTGGTTCAAACCCTTCGCTACTGCGTGAAAGATCCCTCTTCTTTGCATTTATTACGGCTCTTTCTTCACGAGTATTATAATTGGAATACTCTTATTACTCCAAAAAAATCCATTTTTGCAAAAAGTAATCAAAGATTATTCTTGCTCCTATATAATTCTTATGTATGTGAATACGAATCCATTTTACTTTTTCTCCGTAACCAATCTAATCATTTACGATTAACCTCTTCTGGGATTCTTTTTGAGCGAATACGTTTTTATGAAAAAATAAAATATCCTGTCGAAGAAGTCTTTGCTAACGATTTTCCGGCCACCTTATGGTTCTTCAAGGATCCTTTTATACAGTATGTTAGATATCAAGGAAAATCGATTCTGGCATCAAAAGATACTCCTCTTCTGATGAATAAGTGGAAATATTATCTTGTCCATTTTTGGCAATGTCATTTTTATGTATGGTCTCAACCAGGAAGAATCCATATAAACCAATTATCCAAGCATTCTTTTGATTTTTTGGGTTATCT